TTCGTGATTCAACACACTTCCACTGTCGTGTCCGAGTAGAGACTTTTACTTTCTCTCGAACCATAGTAATATTTTTTTATTTGATCAGATCATTGAATCATTTATTTCTCTTGAAATCTCTTTAGTGTTTATTTCTACACACGTCTTTTTTTAGGGGGTCTACAGCCATTATGTGGCATAGGGGTTACGTCCCGTACGAAACTTAATAGTATACCACTTCTACGAATAGCTCGTAATGCTGCATCTCTTCCGAGACCAGGACCCTTTATCATAACTTCTGCTCGTTGCATACCTTGGTCTACTACTGCTCGAATAGCATTTCCCGCTGCGGTTTGAGCAGCAAAAGGGGTACCCCTTCTTGTACCCTTGAATCCACAAGTACCGGCGGAGGACCAAGAAATTACCCGACCCCGTACATCTGTAACAGTAACAATAGTATTGTTGAAACTTGCTTGAACATGAATAACTCCTTTTGGTATTCTACGTGCACTTTTCCGTGCACTACTGCGCCCATTCCTACGTGAACCAACTTTTGGTATAGGTTTTGCCATATTTTATCATTTCATAAAGATAAGTTAGAGATATATGGATATATCCATTTCATGTCAAAACAAATCTTCTATATTTTCATTTTATTTGTTTATCGCTTTATTTAAGATTAGTTTCTTTTCTTTAAGGAGCTCTTTTTAGAATAGAAAGATTATCCTTGTCTTTGTTTATGTCTCGGGTTAAAACAAATTACGATAATTCGTCCCCTCCTACGAATTAGTCGACATTTTTCACAAATTTTACGAACGGAAGCCCTTATTTTCATAGTTGTTATTCCTTAAATTTTTACGAATCCACTTATTGGAAGAAAATAAGTTTCTTGAAATTTTTGAACCTTGAATTGGATCCCCCTGAAAGAAAGGAATCTTGAAGTTGAAAAAACTACCTAATCGTTCGAATACTTGTTGCGGAGTCTATAAATTATACGCCTCCTGGTTGAATCATAAGCACTTACTTCACTTTTGTTGACTCTATCCCACGTTGGTATACGTATAAAACTCTCCTGAAACATAACCTAGAATCAGATCTTCATTATCTAAAGGAATCCGGAGTGGGAGTGATTCACTAATTTAATTAAACCTCCATGAATCCTTTTTTTGTTCTTTTATTCCATCCTTGACATATCAACTGCTTAGGGCAAGAGGAGTTCCATATAGACAACTCGTGCTTTTTTCTTTTTTTTTTTTCACAACTGGAAAGTTTCGGATACAATTCGTATATCGGACAGATTACCATATATAACACAAAATTTCGCCACCGATTCGTTCTAGTCGAGCCTCCCGGTCTGTCATTATACCCCGAGAAGTAGAAAGAATTACAATCCCCATCCCGCCTAAAATTCTAGGAATTTGTTGATAGTTAGAATAGATTCGTAGACCTGGTCGGCTGATCCGTCGTAAATTAAAAATAGTTCTATGAGGTCCTTTCCTATTCCTTCTATGTCGTAGGGTTAAAACCAAAAAATATTTGTTGCGTTCCTGGTGTTTCCTTACGTTATCGATAAAACCTTCTCGTAAAAGTATTTTAACAATGTTTTCAGTGATGTTAGTAGATCCTATTCGAATCGTTCCTTTTCTATTCATGTCAGCATTTCGTATAGAGGTTATTATGTCAGCAATAGTGTCCTTACCCATGGTAAACTAAAATTTTTGTTGCTCCCGAATTTTGATATAACCAACGTGTTCTTTTTTTTACTTAGTAAAGGTATATACGTGAGACACAGTCTACTAATTAATCTATGTCATTTAAATACTCTAATTTTAATCTATAACTATATTGGGGTCTCGCCTTATAATACCTCAGGAGCTAATGAAACTATTTTAGTGAAATTTAACTGTCTCAATTCCCGGGCGATCGCACCAAAAATTCGAGTTCCTTTTGGATTTCCTTCTTGATCAATGACAACTGCAGCGTTGTCATCATATCGTATTATCATACCGTTGTCGCGTTTGAGTTCTTTACAAGTACGTACAATTACAGCTCTGATCACTTCTGATCTTTCTAGAGGTGTATTTGGTACTGCTTCCTTGATCACAGCAACAATAACGTCGCCAATATGAGCATATCGGCGATTACTAGCTCCTATGACTCGAATACACATCAATTCTCGGGCCCCGCTGTTATCTGCTACATTCAAATGGGTCTGAGGTTGAATCATTTTTTAAATCTCTTCTTTCAATGTAACAAAGGACGAAGAAAAAAAGAAATATTGTTTGTCAAAAAAAAGGAAACTCGCAATTATTTTTTTTAGTCCCAAGACAAGACTTCTTTCCGTTAGTTCTATATTCCTATTCTGAAATAATGAATTGAGTTTTTATAGGCATTTTGGACGCCGCTATTGAAATAGCCTTTCTGGCTATATTTTCGGTTACTCCGTTCATTTCATAAAGTATTCTGCCCGGTTTAACGACAGCTACCCAATACTCGGGAGATCCTTTCCCCGAACCCATACGTGTTTCTGTAGGTCTTAGCGTAACTGGTTTGTCTGGAAATATGCGTACCCATATTTTTCCACCACGGCGTACATTTCGTGTCATTGCGCGGCGCCCCGCTTCTATTTGTCTAGATGTAATCCAAGCGGGTTCAAGTGCTTGAAGAGCATATCTACCGAAACAAATGCGATTACCTCGATAAGATAGTCCTTTCATTCTTCCTCTATGTTGTTTACGAAATCTGGTTCTTTTTGGGTTATAGTTGATGGTTGTTTATGAATTCCATCTCTACTACAGAACTGGACATGAGAGTTTCTTCTCATCCAGCTCCTCGCGAAAAAAATAATATTTGATTCTTAAGATATACAGGTAGTGAATGAATAGATTGAATCTCGGGATTCTTTGCTTTGAGATTTTATCTGATCTATATCTATTAGAACTTTGTATATCTTGTTTGTATATGTATTGGATATATATAAGGAATTAAACACGATTCTCTTTCTAGATAATGTCTTATCCTGGTTTTGTTATAATGTTATAACGAATCTTTATTTTGTTTTGTTTTTTATTAGATTCATATCAGATTCAGATCGACAAAAATTTAACAATCAAATTCAAATAAAATGACAATAAAATTTTCGCGGGCGAATATTTACTCTTTCAATATCTAGTTCAGTTGTCGGGTTAACTTATGACCTCTCAGAATCAGAATAAAAAGAAATGAAGTGGTCTCTGGTTTGTTCCGCCATCCTACCCGATAAATCGTTCGGATTCGTTTTCAATAGAATCCTCCGCATTCACGGGTTCCGTCGTCCCCATCGCTTCTCGATTAATGCTTAGGTCTGAATTCTCCAATGGAGCCTTAATTAAATATTATTAAATTAAATATTATTAACTATTAAATTAAATAATTAAAAATTAAATAAATAAATTAAATATTATTTAATATTAATATAATTTATTTAATATTAATATAATATTAATATTGAATAAAAATTCAATAATATTTGTTTTTGTTTTTGAGTCAACCTTCTCAGTCTTTATTGACTTAAGTTAAGGCTCTTGATTTTTTTTCAATTAACGGATATTCATCTAATTATTGATGAATCTCTATTGATGCTCTATTACATTGCTCTTTATGAGATGCTTCATAGACCTTACATATTGGAATCATATATCATTTCATTGATATTTTTTTTCTCTCTTTCTCTCATCCTTCTATTTATCTACATACTTTCTTTTTATTTTGCTTCAGAATTTAGATATATTCATAATCAGATTGGTTTTTTCTTTTACTTAATGCAAATGACAAAAAAAAATTCAGTTGCTATAATGATATGACCAATATATCATATCTTGACTGATTCTTTGGATCTAGATAATCCGAAGCGATGAGTTGGTTATTAGTGCTATAGTTATTAGCTTATACTCTGGTCCGCCCATTTTTTTTTGAATCCTAACTAAGCCTAAAAAACCCAACGAGTCGCACACTAAGCATAGCAATTATATCAAATGATCAATCAAATTTTTATTTAACCCTATAGAATTTCGTTATAGAATTTAGAACTGTTCATTTTTTTATGTTCAATCAAAACAAAGAATGAAAATTTTTTTTTTCATTTTTTGTTCTATCGCAGAATAGAACGGAAAGACAAGGAATAGAACGTAAAGACAAGTAGAGTCTTATTCTTATTATTCTTCATCTATAAATATCCAAATTTTGATTCCTAATACCCCATAGATAGTTCGAACTCTATAGGAGCAATACTCAATTTTCGCTCCAATGGTTTGTAGAGGAACCCTACCTTCTCGGATCCATTCGACACGCGCGATTTCTTTTCCGTCGATACGCCCTGCAATTTGTATTTGAATTCCTTTTGTATCCGCTTGCTCAGTTAATTCAATAGCCTTTTTCATTGCTTTTCGAAATGAAACTCGATTTTTTAATTGTCCGGCTATAAATTCGGCAAGAATATTAGGATGCCCATAAGGATTTCCAATTCTTGTAATAGCAATGTTGAGTTTTCGGTTCATACAATTAAGTTCTTTTTGCACATTCATCTGTAGTTCTTCGAGTTTTCGTGGCCTATCTTCAATTAATAATTTAGGAAATCCCATATAGATTATGACCTGAATTAGATCGATTCTTTTTTGAATCTCTATACGTGCAATTCCCTCGACACCAGAAGATAGTCTCATATTTTTTTGTACATAATTCTTGATACAGTCTCTTATTTTTTTATCTTCTTGTAGACCCTCGGAATAATTTTTAGGTTGTGCAAACCAAAGAGAATGATGACTTTGGGTTGTACCAAGTCTGAAACCAAGTGGATTTATTTTTTGTCCCATAATCCTCCACTACTATATATTAGGATATTTCATATTTGTGTTCTTATTTATCCCTTTTTTAGCCATCCTAGCCATCTGTTGTTTTTTGGTTTTGGTTTTAGCATATATCTGTCAATTGGTTGAAATTCAATATCTTTCAATGCAATAGTTATATGACAAGTGGGTCTTTTT